CAACAAAAATGAGTTATTTCTTGACTTTAATCAGTGAACTTAAATCAAATTTGAATTTGAAAGGATCTTCTTTATTTTCAGAACAAGGAAGAATGGATTCCGAAAATAAAAAAAAAAATTTATTCAATGCAATTCGAAGTGATCTTAATGATAAAAAAAAAAAATCTATTGGAATAAAAGAAATCAGTAAAAAAGTCCCTCGATGGTCATACAAATTAATCAACGAATTAGAACAACAGGAAGGAGAAAGTGAAGAAGAAGTACCAATAGATTATCAGATTCGTTCAAGAAAAGCCAAACGTGTAGTGATTTTTACTGATAACCGGGGAAATACCGATCCTAATAATAAGGATACTAATAATTCTAATAAAAGAGACGAAGTAGCTTTGATACGATATTCGCAACAATCTGATTTTCGTCGAGACATAATCAAAGGTTCAATGCGAGCCCAAAGATGTAAAACAGTTATTTGGGAACTTTTTCAAGCAAATGCACATTCTCCGCTTTTTTTGGACAGAATAGACAAATCACACCCTTTTTTTTTTGATATCTCCGAACTGATAAAACTCATTTTTAGAAATTGTATAGGAAAGGGAGCAGAATTCAAAATTTCAGATTATACAGAAGAAGAAATAAAAGAAAGGGAAAAAAAGGAAAAGGACAAAAAAGAAGAGAACAAAAGAAAAGAGAAAGCGCGGATAGAAGTAGCAGAAGCCTGGGATACCATTCCATTTGCTCAAGTAATAAGAGGTTCGATGTTAATAACTCAATCGATTCTTAGAAAATATATTATATTACCGTCATTGATAATAACTAAAAATATTGGCCGTATGCTATTATTACAATTTCCTGAGTGGTCTGAGGATTTAAATGAATGGAATAAAGAAATGCATGTTAAATGCACCTATAATGGTGTTCAATTATCAGAAACAGAATTTCCGAAAAATTGGTTAATAGACGGTATTCAAATAAAGATGCTATTTCCTTTCTGTCTGAAACCCTGGCACAGATCTAAGCCACGGTCCTCTCATATAGATCGAATCAAAAAGAAAGGACAAAAAGATGATTTTTTTTTTTTAACGGTTTGGGGAATGGAAGCTGAACTTCCTTTTGGTTCTCCCCAAAAACGGCCTTCCTTTTTTGAACCCATTTTTAAGAAACTCGAAAAAAAAATTGGAAAATTGAAAAAAAAGTATTTTATATTTCTAAAAGTTTTAAAAGAAAGAACAAAATTTCTAAATATCTCAAAAAAAACAAAAAAATGGATTATCAAGGGCATTCCGTTTTTAAAAAAAATAAAAAAAGAACTCTCAAAAGTAAATCCAATTCTATTATTTAGATTGAGAGAAATATATAAATCAAGCGAAACTAAAAAAAAAAAAGAAAAAGATTCTATAACCCGCAATCATATAATTCATAAATCCTTTAGTCGAATTCAATCTACATATTGGACAAATTTTTTACTGACAGAAAAAAAAATGAAAGATCTGACTGATAGAACAAGCACAATCAGAAATCAAATAAAAAGAATTACAAAAAATAAAAAAAAAGTGACTCCAGAAATAAATGATAGTCCTAATAAAACAAGTTATAATGCTAAAAGATTCGAATCACCAAATTGGCAAATATTAAAAAGAAGAAATACTCGATTAATCCGTAAATTACATTATTTTATAAAATTTTTCACTGAAAGGATATACGCAGATATCCTTCTATCTATTATTAATATTCCCAGAATTAATATACAACTTTTTGTTGAATCAACAAAAAAAATGATTGATAAATCCATTTACAATAATAAAAAAAATAAAAAAAGAATTAATAAAACAAATAAAAATAAAATTCATTTTATTTCGACTATAAAAAAGTCACTTTATAATATTAGTAATAAGAATTCACAGAATTTTTTTGACTTATCCTCCTTGTCACAAGCATATGTATTTTACAAAATATCACAAACACAAGTTCTTAACTTGTATAAGTTAAGATCTATTCTTCAATATCACGGAACGTCTTTTTTTCTTAAGACTTCAATAAAAGATTATTTTGGAAAACAAGGAATAATTCATTATGAATTAAGACATAAGAAACTTCGGAATTCTGGAATAAATCAATGGAAAAACTGGTTAAGAGGTCATTATCAATACCATTTATCTCAGATTAGATGGTCTAGATTAATAGCAGCAAAATGGAAAAATAGAATCAATAAATGTCGTACAATTCAAAATCAAGATTTAAACAAAGAGAATTCATATGAAAAAGACCTATTAATTCATTACAAAAAACAAAACGATTACGAAGTATATTCATTACCAAATCAAAATGAGAATTTTCAAAAATACTATAGATATAATCTTTTATCTTATAGATCTATTAATTATGAAAATAAGAGGGACCCATATATTTATGGATCACCATTCCAAGTAAATAAGAATCGAGAGAGTTTTTATAATTACAACACACATAAACATAAGGGCAAATTTTTTGATATACTAGGGGA